CTTTGGAAATATTACCTGAATGGTATTTCTTTCCCGTATTTCAAATACTTCGTACAGTACCTAATAAGTTATTGGGTGTTCTTTTAATGGTTTCAGTACCTGCGGGATTATTAACAGTACCTTTTTTGGAAAATGTTAATAAATTCCAAAATCCATTTCGTCGTCCAGTAGCGACAACCGTTTTTTTGATTGGTACCGCAGTGGCCCTTTGGTTGGGTATTGGAGCAACATTACCTATTGATAAGTCCCTAACTTTAGGTCTTTTTTAAATTCAAATTGATTCAATTGTGAAATAAAATATCCCGCATGTGTATCTAGGGAATAGTCGCTTCAAAGTGAATTATCCCTAGATACATCTATTCAATTAAATTCTGAATCTATTCCGAATATATGGATTTGGTTAAAGATTCAAAACCCAGTTTTTTTCTAATAAAAAATATATGAAAATAATTTCATCTATTTTTTATTCTTCGGTCAATCAATTGTGAAATGTTTTTCTAGAATCCCAAATAACTGTTTTACATCTTCTATGCGAAAATCTTCAATTTTCATAAGATCTTTTTGACCCTTATTCAAAAGGTCTAATAATGTATGTATATTGGACCTTTTGAGGCAATTATAGATCCTGGGAGGCAATTCTAATTGGTCAATAAAAATATATTTCAATTCTATTTCTTTTTTGTTTTTCCTTAGTTTATCCAATCTATCATGAAAAGTAAGAGGGGGTAAAGTGCCCTTGTGTTGATTGTATTCTAAATGTAAAGTTTCTTCTTCCGCATGTAGAAAAGGAATAAATAAATCAATCAAATTACGGGAGGCTTCATGAAGTGCTTCTTTAGGAGTTAAACTCCCATTTGTCCATATTTCGAGAAAAAGTATCTCTTGTCTTTCATCCCCATTCCCATAAGAATGAATACTATGATTCGCATTTCGAACAGGCATGAATACAGCATCTATAGGATAACTTCCGTCTTGAAAGTTATTTGGCCTTTTTATACTATATCCGCGATTCCTCTCGATTTGTAATCCAATACACAAATCAATCGGTTCCGTCAGTCTAGCTATATGTTGTGTATTATCAACGATTTCCACAGAAGGCGGTGAAATGATGTCTTGAGCAGTTACATATCCAGGACCCCTGGCACAAATAAACGCGCCGCGAGTTCCATACAGATTACTTCTCAATACAATTTCTTTCAAATTCATTAAAATTTCATGTACTGATTCTTGAATACCTACTATGGTAGAATATTCATGGGGTATTTTCTCAGATTTTGCACGTGTGATACATGTTCCTTCTATTTCTCCAAGCAAAGCTCTTCGCATCGCAATGCCTATTGTGTCGGCTTGACCTTTAATAAGTGGAGACAGAATAAAGCGTCCATAACAAAGACGCTTATTGTCTACTCTTGATTCAACACACTTCCACTGCAGTGTCCGAGTAGATACTGTTACTTTCTCTCGAACCATAGTAATATTACTTGATCAGATCATTGAATCATTTATTTCTCTTGAAATCTCTTCAATGTTTATTTCTACACAGTTTATTCCTATACACGTCTTTTTTTAGGAGGTCTACAGCCGTTATGTGGCATAGGAGTTACATCCCGTACGAAACTTAATAGTATACCACTTCTACGAATAGCTCGTAATGCTGCATCTCTTCCGAGACCAGGACCCTTTATCATGACTTCTGCTCGTTGCATACCTTGATCCACTACCGGACGAATAGCATTTCCTGCTGCGGTTTGAGCAGCAAATGGCGTCCCTCTTCTTGTACCCCTGAATCCACAAGTACCGGCCGAGGACCAAGAAACCACCCGACCCCGTACATCTGTAACGGTCACAATGGTATTGTTAAAACTTGCTTGAACATGAATAACCCCCTTTGGTATTCTACGCGCACTCTTACGTGAACCAATACGTCCATTCCTACGTGAACCAAGTCTTGGTATAGGTTTTGCCATATTTTATCATCTCATAAATATGAGTAAGAGATATATGGATATATCCATTTCATGTCAAAACATGATTTTTTTTATTTGTACATCGGATTCTTTAGAGAATCTCTTTTAGAGAAATTATCCTTGTCTTTGTTTATGTCTCGGGTTGGGACAAATTACTATAATTCGTCCCCGCCTACGGATCAGTCGACATTTTTCGCAAATTTTACGAACAGAAGCCCTTATTTTCATATTTGTTATTCCTTACCTTAACTTAATTAAGAATCTACTTCTTGGAAGAAAATAAGTTTCTTGAAATTTTGAACTTCGAATTGTATCTCCATGAAAAAAGGAATGTTGAAGTTGAAAAAACTCCCTAATTATTCGAATCCTTGTTTCGGATTCTATAAATTATACGCCCTTTGGTTGAATCATAACGACTTACTTCAATTTTGACTCTATCTCCTGGTAGTATCCGTATAAAACTACGTCGGATCCTTCCTGAAACATAACCTAGAATCATATTTTCATTATCTAAACGCACCCGGAACATACCGTTGGGAAGTGATTCAGTAATTAAACCTTCATGAATCCATTTTTGTTCTTTCATTCCAGGTAAAACCCCCTTAAAGTATTAATTAATGGAGGAGTAGTGATATTAGACAACCCGCCCTTTCTCTTTTTTTTTCACAAATAGGAAGTTCCGGATCCAATTCGAATATCAGAAGGATTACCATATATAACACAAAATTTCTCCACCAATTCTTTCTAGGCGAGCCTCTCGGTCTGTCATTATACCTCTAGAAGTAGAAAGAATTACAATCCCCATACCACCTAAAATTCTAGGAATTCGTTGATAGTTAGAATAGATTCGTAGACCAGGTCGACTGATCCGTTTTAAATTTAAAATAGTTCTATATGTTCCTTTCCTATTCCTTCTATGTCGCAGGGTTAAAACCAAAAAATATTTGTTGCTTTCCTGATGTTTCCTCACGTTTTCGATAAAACCTTCCCGTAAAAGTATTTTAACAATGTTTTCGGTGATATTAGTAGATGCTATTCGAACCGTTACTTTTCTATCCATGTCGGCATTTCGTATAGAGGTTATTATGTCAGCAATAGTGTCCCTGCCCATGATGAACTAAAATTATTAGTGCCTCCTAACTTTGATATAATCAACATGCTCTTTTTTCTTTTTTTATTTATGAATTCTATTAAATATTAAATAAAAGGTATATGCGTGAAACACAATCTACTAATTAATCTATTTCATTCACTTACTATAACTATATCATGGTCTCGTCTTATAATACCTCAGGGGCTAAGGAAACTATTTTAGTAAAATTTAACTGTCTCAATTCCCGGACGATCGCACCAAAAATTCGAGTTCCTTTTGGATTTCCTTCTTGATCAATAATAACTGCAGCATTGTCATCATATCGTATTATCATACCGTTGTCACGTTTGAGTTCTTTACAGGTACGTACAATTACAGCTCTGATTACTTCTGATCTTTCTAGAGGCATATTTGGTACTGCTTCTTTGATCACAGCAACAATAACGTCACCAATATGAGCGTATCGGCGATTACTAGTTCCTATGATTCGAATACACATCAATTCTCGGGCCCCGCTGTTGTCCGCTACATTCAAATGGGTCTGGGGTTGAATCATATCATTTTTTTATTCGATTTTTCAATGCAAAGAACGAAGAAAAAAAAAAGAAATATTGTTTGTCCAAAATCAAAAAAAGAAACCTGCAATTTTTTTTCATCCCAAAGACCTCTTTTTCTTTTATTCCTATCCCGAAATAATGAATTGAGTTCGTATAGGCATTTTGGACGCCGCTATTGAAATAGCTTTTCTAGCTATATTTTCTGCTACTCCACCCATTTCATAAAGTATTCTACCTGGTTTAACGACAGCTACCCAATATTCGGGGGATCCTTTCCCCGAACCCATACGTGTTTCTGTAGGTCTTACTGTAACTGGTTTGTCTGGAAATATACGTACCCATATTTTTCCACCACGGCGTACGTTTCGTGTCATTGCTCGTCGCCCCGCTTCTATTTGTCTAGATGTGATCCAAGCAGGTTCAAGTGCTTGAAGAGCGTATCTACCGAAACAAATACGATTACCTCGATAAGATATTCCCTTCATTCTTCCTCTATGTTGTTTACGGAATCTGGTTCTTTTGGGGTTATAGTGGATGGGTCTTTTTCAAATTCCATCTCTACTTCAGAACCGGACATGAGAGTTTCTTCTCATCCAGCTCCTCGCGAATGAAATGATTCAAAAAAATTGAGTTAAGATAAAATTACATTTTTTTGAATAATACACTGAATCGTGGGATTCTTTGATATTTCATCTAATTTTCATCTAATCTATTTCTATTATAAATTTTGATATCTTGTTTCTATATAGCTTTTGGATATATAGCTAAACATATATTTATAGATAATGTAATTTTTCATTTATAATTTATTTATAATATAATAATATTTATAATATAAATTTATTTATAATATATAAGGCTATAACGAATCTTTATTTTGTTTTGTCTTTTATCAATCATATCGGATCGCTCAAAAAATAGAGCAATTCGGTAAAATAAAGCTTTCACGGGCGAACATTTACTCTTTCAATATCTATTTCAATTGTAAGGTTAGCCCACGATCTTTCAGAACAAATGAATTGATACCTGGTTTGTTCCGCCATCCCACTCAATGAATCATTAGGATTCGTTTTTAATAGAATCTTCTGTATTCACAGGTTTCCGTCGTTCCCATCGCTTCTCGATTAATGGTTAGGTCTGAATTATACAATGGAGCTCCTGTTCTTGAGTCAATCTTCTCAGTCTTTATTGGCTCTAGGCTCTTGATTTTTTTTCTATGAACATATTCATTTAATTTGGGAGGAATTAGTTTGATGCTTTATTACACTGCCTTTTATGAAATGATTCATAGACCTTACATATTATATTGGAATCATATATCATTCGTGTTCTTTTTATCTCTTTCTCTCACCCTTCCATTTATTTACATCATTCTAGATTTCG